AACATACACTTTGAATTTTAAGGAGAGGGTTCGAAAACATATTTATTCTGACTCAGAGGGAGAAATGCACTGGAGTACCGACGTGTACCATGCACCCGAATTTCAATATAGTAATGTCCGGCTCTTACCAAAAACAAGTCATTTATGGATATTATCAGGAGGTTCGTGCAGATCCGGTGTAGTTTCTTTTTCACTCCACAAGGATCAAGATCAACTGAACATCCATTCTCATTCTGTCGAACGAAGATATATTTCTAGTCTCTCAGTGAATAATGATCAAGTGAGACACCAATTAGTTAGGTCAGATTTTTATGATAAAAAAGAAGATGGTATTTTTGATTATTCGGGATTTAATCGAATCATAGGTATTGGTCATTGTAATCTCATACATCCTGCAATTCTCCACAAGAATTCTGATTTATTGGCAAAAAGGCGAAGAAATCAATTTCTCATTCCGTTCCAATCCATCCAAGAACAAGAGAAAGAACTAATGCCCCATTCAGGTATCTCGATTGAAATACCCATAAAGGGTATTTTCCGTAAAAATAGTATTCTTGCTTATTTTGATGATCCTCGATACAGAAGAAAGAATTCAGGAATTACTAAATATGGGACTATAGGGGCGCATTCAATCGTCAAAAAAGAGGACTTGATTGAGTATCGAGGAGTCAAAAAAATTAAGCCAAAATTTCAAATGAAAATTGATCGCTTTTTTTTCATTCCCGAGGAAGTGCATATTTTACCCGAATCTTCTTACGTAATGGTACGGAATAATAGTATCATTGGAGTATATACCCGAATCGCTTTAAATAGAAGAAGCCAAGTGGGCGGATTGGTCCGAGTGGAGAAAAAAAAAAAAAGGATTGAACTCAAAATTTTTTCTGGGGATATCCATTTTCCTGGGGAAACGGATAAGATATCCCGACACAGTGGCATCTTGATACCGCCGGAAACGGGAAAAAAAGAACTTAAGGAATCCACCCGGGAATCAAAAAAATTGAAAAAATGGATCTATGTCCAACGGATCACACCTACCAAGAAAAAGCATTTTGTTTTGGTTCGACCCGTAGTCACATATGAAATAGCGAACGGTATCGATTTAGCAACACTCTTCCCCCAGGATCTGCTGCGGGAAAAGGATAATATGCACCTTCGAGTTGTCAATTATATCCTTTATGGAAAGGGCAAACCCTTTCGGGGTATTTCTGACACAAGTATTCAATTAGTTCGAACTTGTTTAGTCTTGAATTGGGACCAAGACAAAAAAAGTTCTTCCGTCGAAGAGGTCTGTACTTCCTTTGTTGAAGTAAGTACAAATGGTATGATTCGAGATTTCCTAAGAATCGACTTAGTGCAATCCCATATTTCGTATATCAGAAAAAGGAATGCTCCGTCAAGTCCAGGATTGATCTCTGATAATGGTCCAGATCGCACCAATATAAATCCGTTTTACTCCATTTATTTCAAGGCAAGGGTTCAACAATCACTTAGCCAAAATCAAGGAACTATTCATACCTTGTTGAATAGAAATAAGGAATGCCAATCTTTGATAATTTTGTCATCATCTAATTGTTTTCGAATGGGTCCATTCAACGATATCAAATATCATAATGTGATAAAGCAATCAATTCACATTCAAAAAGATCCTCTAATTCCAATTAGGAATTCGTTGGGACCCTTAGGAACAGTCCTTCAAATTGCGAATTTTTATTCATTTTACTATTTAATAGCTTATAATCCGATTTCGGTAACTAACTATTTGAAACTTGATAATTTAAAACAGACTTTTCAAGTACGTAAATTTTATTTAATGGATGAAAACGAGAGAATTTATAATCCTGATCCAGACAGTAAGATTGTTTTGAACCCATTTAATTTGAATTGGTATTTTATCCATCATAATTATTGTGAGGAAATGTCCACAATAATGAGTCTTGGGCAGTTTATTTGTGAAAATATATGTATAGCCACAAATGGACCACACCTCAAATCAGGTCAAGTTTTAATTGTTCAAGCCGGCTCTGTAGTAATAAGATCAGCTAAGCCTTATTTGGCTACTCCAGGAGCAACTGTTCATGGGCATTATGGAGAAATCCTTTATGAAGGAGATACATTAATTACATTTATATATGAAAAATCAAGATCTGGTGATATAACGCAGGGTCTTCCAAAAGTAGAACAAGTGTTAGAAGTGCGTTCGATTGATTCAATATCGATGAACCTAGAAAAAAGAGTTGAGGGTTGGAACGCGCGTATAACAAGAATTCTTGGGATTCCTTGGGGATTCTTAATTGGTGCTGAGCTAACTATAGTGCAAAGTCGTATCTCTTTGGTCAATAAGATCCAAAAGGTTTATCGATCCCAGGGGGTCCAAATCCATAATAGACATATCGAAATTATTGTACGTCAAATAACATCAAAAGTGTTGGTTTCAGAAGATGGAATGTCTAATATTTTTTTACCCGGCGAACTTATTGGATTGTTACGAGCGGAGCGAACGGGGCGTGCTTTGGAAGAAGCGATCTGTTATCGAGCTATATTATTGGGAATAACGAGAGCATCTCTGAATACTCAAAGTTTTATATCTGAAGCAAGTTTTCAAGAAACCGCTCGGGTTTTAGCAAAAGCAGCTCTCCGGGGTCGTATCGACTGGTTGAAAGGCCTGAAAGAGAACGTTGTTCTGGGGGGGATGATACCCGTTGGTACCGGATTCAAAGCATTAGTGCATTGTTCACGGCAGCATAACAATATTCTTTTGGAAACAAAAAAAAGAATTTATTCGGGGGGGGGGATGATAGATATTTTCTTACACCACAGAGAATTATTATACTTTTGCATTTCAAAGACTTTACATGATACATCAGAACAATCATTTAGAGGATTTAATGAGTCCTAAGGAGCGGATTCTCTTAACTATTTTTGATCCTTTGATTTCTTAATAGTAAGAAAAGAAAGATAATAACGAATAGAAAGTAATGAATGGCCTGGATTGTGTATCAATGGCCAATCTCTGGTAGAAGAGAAGGTTCCATTGGAACAATTATTTATTTCAGGGCACCTTGTCTCTTTTTTTTATCAAATCTTTTTTTGATAAAAAAAAGAGGAAGTATGGGGAGAAATGGCAAGAAGATAGTGGAATATCAATTTTGAAGAGATGATGGAAGCAGGAATTCCTTTTGGTCATGGTACTAGGAAATGGAATCCTAGAATGTCACCTTATATCTCAGCAAAACATAAAGGTATTCATATTACAAATCTGACAAGAACTGCTCGTTTTTTATCAGAAGCTTGTTATAAAGCAGCGGATTTAGTAGCACGAGCTGCAATAAGAACCCGGTGTCATTATATGTCATTATATTATATTAATAAAAAAAGGCTCGGTGGTATGTTAACGAATTGGTCCACTACAGAAACGAGACTTCATAAGTTCAGGGATTTGAGAGCGGAACAAAAGACGGGGAGACTCAACCGTCTTCCAAAAAGAGATGCAGCTATCCTGAAGAGACAATTATCACGCTTGCAAACGTATCCGGGCGGGATTCAATATATGACGGGGGTACCGGATATTGTAATCATCGTTGATCAGCAAGAAGAATATACGGCTCTTCGAGAATGTATCGCTTTGGGAATTCCAACAATTTGTTTAATCGATACAAATTGTGACCCCGATCTCGCAGATATTTCGATTCCAGCAAACGATAACGCTATAGCTTCAATCCGATTAAAATTTGTATTTGCAATTTGTGAGGGTCGTTCTAGCTATATACGAAATCCTTGATTAATAATAAGATAAATCAATTTTTTTGGTAACTACATGGGTTTTTGGATTTTTGGAATCGGTTACTCTTCTTGAATCGCATAAAAGAAAAGAAATTAAAAAAAACTGTGGATATTATGTGATTAGCGGGTATTCAAAACGGATAATTCTAATTAAAGTATACAAGTCGAGAGGGAGAGGGTTGAATCAAAATAATTCTTTTTAAAGTTCTATTTCTGTTAGAGGGCAATATGAATGTTATATCATGTTCCAGTAACACACTAAAAGGGTTATACGATATATCCGGTGTGGAAGTAGGCCAACATTTCTATTGGCAAATAGGAGGCTTACAAGTCCATGCCCAAGTACTTATTACTTCTTGGGTTGTAATTGCTATCTTATTAGGTTCAGCCCTTATAGCTGTTCGGAATCCACAAACTATTCCGACTGCCGGTCAAAATTTCTTCGAATATGTCCTTGAATTTATTCGAGACGTGAGCAAAACTCAGATTGGAGAAGAATATGGTCCATGGGTTCCCTTTATTGGAACTATGTTTCTATTTATTTTTGTTTCGAATTGGTCCGGTGCTCTTTTACCTTGGAAAATAATACAGTTACCCCATGGGGAGTTAGCTGCACCTACGAATGATATCAATACTACCGTTGCTTTAGCCTTGCTCACGTCAGTAGCATATTTCTATGCGGGTCTTTCTAAAAAGGGATTAGGTTATTTCAGTAAATACATTCAACCGACTCCAATTCTTTTACCCATTAACATTTTAGAAGATTTCACAAAACCTTTATCACTTAGCTTTCGACTTTTCGGGAATATATTAGCTGATGAATTAGTAGTTGTTGTTCTTGTTTCTTTAGTACCTTTAGTGGTTCCTATACCTGTGATGTTCCTTGGATTATTTACAAGCGGTATTCAAGCTCTTATTTTTGCAACTTTAGCGGCGGCCTATATAGGCGAATCTATGGAGGGCCATCATTGACTAGTTTTCGAAATAGTCTCTTTTTTTTTTTTTTTTTTAGCTTAGAATAACGCAGTGTATGCGTAACTAAAGATAATCCACTTAGGAAACATCAATATACAAATAGAAATAGACAAATACGGGATATACGACCAAGAGTCATAGAAAAAAATTCAGATATTGGGGAATTGTAAAAAAGGAAAGAGATCAAAAAGATCTTTTTCCTAAAATCCATGTTTGGCTTTATTATATCATACTCCTGCCAATGAATATTATCATTCTATTGTTTTGTCCATTCAATTCAAATAGAAGGAGTCATTATTTGAATAAAAATCCTTAATATAAAAATTCTTATAGTATCATAGTATCACAATTTACACGGTGTGTGATTAAAAAAAAAAAGAAAAAGAAAGATGCTTTCTAGAATGATTCCCATTTCAGTTGATTTTATTCAATTCAACGATTGACCAAAAGAAAATATTAATAAATAATTAAAGTGAATGACCTTACCGGAATAAAATACTTATGTTTATTTCTATGCAATGATTCGCCAAACGAGATTCATAAAAAATGGGTTGATTGGGAGAGGGGAACAGAATTGGGTATATGGGATCTAATGACTCTAAGCCAACCCTTGTGTATGGTTCCAAGAATGATTCTAGAATACGATTGACTTTAAGATACGAATAGTTTGAATCTAAGATATGAAGATATGAATAGTTGGTTTACGTTATGGAAGAAAGACATGTATATATGATATTAGATATCGATAGTTATATATCAACTAAAGATATATCTAATCCGCCCTACTATTGTGAACTTAGATAGAGATTCCAATAGAAATTCTTCGGTTTCGTCTTTGCCTGTGAATTGAATGTGAATGAATAAAGCGATGAAATAAAGAAAACTAACGAACGAAGAATTAAAAAAGGGTTTGGAAAGAAGAAATGGAAGAACAAAAGTCGTATGGATTCACAAAAATCCTGTGGATCGGAACTAAAAAAGAGATATCAAAGTAGCTTTTATGATTTAATACTAATATTATTATTACTTCAATTCCGAGTTCTTAGTTATTTCGACTGGATGAATCTTAGCGACGGAATAATTAAGTCATAATTCATTGGACGATTGTATCATTAACTATTTCTTTATTTTAGTGCGAGGAACTTATCATGAATCCACTGATTTCTGCCGCTTCTGTTATTGCCGCTGGGTTGGCCGTCGGGCTTGCTTCTATTGGACCTGGAGTAGGTCAAGGTACTGCTGCGGGTCAAGCTGTAGAAGGTATCGCGAGACAGCCCGAGGCGGAGGGAAAAATACGAGGTACTTTATTGCTTAGTCTGGCTTTTATGGAAGCTTTAACAATTTATGGACTGGTTGTAGCATTAGCGCTTTTATTTGCGAATCCCTTTGTTTAATCCTATAAATATGCAAATTCCGTATTTTTTTTTAGTCTATCTAAAAGAGGAGATAATATGAAAAATATAACCGATTCTTTCGTTTCCTTGGTTCGCTGGTCATTTGCCGGGAGTTTCGGGTTTAATACCGATATTTTAGCAACAAATCCAATAAATCTAAGTGTAGTCCTTGGTGTATTGATCTTTTTTGGAAAGGGAGTGCGTGCGAGTTGTTTATTTCAAGAATAGGCTGGATCCAACCAGCTGTACTTTTTTTCATTATAACTAGATCGAAAAAGGTGCACGATTCCGCGAATTACTTCTGAATCAATTTCAAATCATATTTAAGAACCATAGCATTTCGTGATTCATTGGTAAATCTACTTTGATTCTCTATCAACCAAACCAATAGTGTGGGGTCATTAACATGGTTAAAGCTAAACCAAACTGTTTGAAGTCCAGACGCAGCATGGTACTCTTTCTACTACTATATTAATATAGAATAGAAATGTTTGCAAAATGAATAATTGGAATTTGTTTTTTTTTTCGATATAAAACACTCATGTCGATAAAATTATTTGAGCCCTTTCTTTTATTGGAATGCAAAATATTTGAAATATTTCAATCAACCGCTTTTTCTGCTGAATCGGTGACCTGTGTATAATATAAAGTAAGAAGAATTCTTTGGATTTGACGAAAAAAAGAAACAACTTTGCTGACAATTCAATATTTTTGTTTTGTTCCGTCAGAAGAGTCCTCAAAATATTCTGGTCTTGGATTAGTGATTAGTCGCGACATCTTGGAATATGAATAGAGAAGGGAGGTAGAGGATAGGCTCATTACATTAAAAAAAAGATATGGGAATTGCCCCCATACTTAAAAAGTTGAAGTAATTGAGTGTGAGAGCCAAATGAATCGAAAAATTCATGTTTGGTTCGGGAAGGGATCATGCAAGTTTTGAGATGAATGGAAAGATAATCTACTTTCATTAAGTGATTTATTAGATAATCGAAAACGGAAGATCCTGAATACTATTCGAAATTCAGAGGAACTGCAGGGGGGGGCCATTCAACGGCTGGAAAAAGCCCGGGCTCGCTTACGGAAAGTCGAAAGGGAAGCAGATCAATTTCGACTGAATGGATACTCGGAGATAGAACGAGAAAAATTGAATTTGATTAAGTCAACTTATAAGACTTTGGAAGAATTAGAAAATTACAAAAATGAAACCATTCGTTTTGACCACCAAAGGGCGGTTCAGCAAGTCCGACAACAGGTTTTCCAACAAGTTTTAAAAGGAGCTCGAGGCACTCTGAATAGTTCTTTGAACAAGGAGTTACATTTACGTACCATTAGTGAGAATATTGACACGTTT